TGGGCTGGTTTAGATCGATCTTAACCTGATGATTATGAATTATTTCCATTCAATTGAATTAATATTTTATCGGTGTAAAATATTAAATATCAAATCATGGAAAATTTGAATTATGGTTTGAAATTCATGGATTTATACGGGATCTTCAGTATTTTCTACTGCTACAAGATCAACAATGCCATAAGCTTGGGCTTCTGCTGCTGACATAAAAACATCCCTTTCCATGTCTTCGGATATAACCCATAAAGGGTTTCCCGTTCTTTGTACGTAAACCTTTGTAAGGGTTTCGCGAAGTTTCAGTAGCTCTTCCGCTTCCAGGATAAATTCCCCTGCTTGTGCTTCATAAAAAGAACTAGCAGGTTGGTGAATCATAACCCTGATGATATAACATCATGAAAGGTTCTTCTATCTCGCATAATTGATCAAACAAAAGAAAGGGATAAAAAATGCCAAGAAGAAAAGATAGAATTGAACAACCGTACAGGCATTTTTTATGCATACGGCTCTGCAATAGAATTTTCTTTGCCCTTCTTTTTTCTGTTGAAGAAAAATACAGAAGAGAGACAAAAAGAATCCATTCGATTCAGATTGTTGAATAATCTATTTACCACCCTTCCTTTCGTATTCCTTTTTTAGGAGTTAAAAAATACTATGATGGTTCTGTTGCTTTATATATTTATCTTATACGTGATTTAGCAATCCCAAGGTGTTTTTTGATCCGATCAAAATAAGAAAAAAAAAAAGATCTTGTTTCATCTTCTTACTCTTTCTTTCATAAATAGCGGAAAGAAACTTTTAGTGTGTAAGAAAAATGGTTTGTGACGCTGAAAAGGGTCTCTGACACATAATATCAAAATAATAAGACCAAATCCGGAAATAACCCTTGTTTCATACTACTATTTCGATACGTAATCTTGTGTTATGAAAAAACAAAAAAAAAAGGATTTGTTTGTATCGAACTTAAAGTGCCATGCTATTATTACTTATTATTCATATTCGATATGGCGAAGGCATAGTCTTTTTTCTTAAATAAAACAAAAAACTCATTGGCGCCAAGCGTGAGGGAATGCTAAACGTTTGGTAATTTCCCCCCCTACCAGAATGAAAGATCCCATTGAAGCGGCTAATCCCATGCATATTGTATGTACATCTGGTGGCACAAATTGCATAGTGTCATAAATAGCTATTCCTGGTATTACCCATCCTCCGGGGGAGTTTATAAACAAATAAAGATCCCTAGTATCATCCTCTATACTAAGATATACCATAAGACCAACAAGTTGATTCGAGATCTCGCTATCAACCTCTTGTCCTAAGAAAAGCAATCTTTCTCGATAAAGTCGGTTGATTAGGACAAAATTGTATCCTTTAGGAACCGTACATGCGCCTTTGGGTGCATACGGTTCAAAAAAATTGCGAAAAAAATAATCAATGTGTCGATTTCAGCCCTATTTCTTTTTCTGTAACAGTTTTTTATTTTTAATAGAGGGGCTTGTTCTTCCATTTTTCAAGAAAGACGGGTTTTGCTGTCTTTCCTCGAAAAAAATTCACTGAAGTTATTGAACTAACCTTTCATTGATGTATTATTTCATCGAGATTCCAATTCTGATGTTATTTTCTTGTTCCTGAATGGGCCTTTAAAATTTTTTAGGTTCATGTTCTACTCCGGGTAAAGATTCGCCCGAATTCTATTTGCGCATATAGGGCAAATGATATCAGTACCACTCACTTCTTTTTGTTAAGACTTCGTTTTTGTGAACCCACTTCTTCATATCTTCCGCCAAATTATTCGATATATTTACTATTTTATTAATTGGCAATTTGAGATAACTCCTATGGTAGAAAAATCATTTATGATACAAGTTATAATCGTATACATATTACCAATTTGGTATTTTCTGAACGGAGCCTGGATACTTTATTTTATTATTACAAGCTAACCATAAATCTTTCTAATTTAAATTATTTATCCCCAAAATCAAAATAAATTGATCCAATTGTACTTCGCGCTCCAAATTATTGATGGTTCAATCCATTTTTCTTGGGCGAAACATAAGATATCTCAGTCGGAAAGAGAATGGGTGAATTCCATATGACCCAATATGTCTCACAAGTCGCACTATACGTCAACCCAAACCGCATCTTCCTCTCCAGGACTCCGAAAAGGTACTTTTGGAACACCAATGGGCATTAAATTAAAGAAAAAATTAAGTACTATATTTTACTTTGATGTGGAAACGTAATAATTTATTGTCTTCATAATTTTTATTTTACTTCTGTTTATCCTATTTTATATATGTTTATATATGGATTTTATACATAGATTGTAAGACTCATATCATAGAGGAAGACGGAATAAATAAAGAAAAATTCTGACGAATAAATCGTTTGAATGATAAACAAGTATTTATGCGTTCGTTCCTCAAAAATTAGACCAATCCCCATTGCGTATTGCTACTTATCGGGTATAGAATAGATCTGCTTCTATTTGTTCCTACGAACAGAATTGTTCCATTATTTCGAATGGAACGAAATAAATATTAACTCTTGCTCATAGACAATCTACGGAAAAGGGTTAGGTACTTTAGGTACTATAGTATATAGTTTAGTTTTTTCCAATGCGATAAAGTTACATAGTGTCTATTTATCTTTGATAAAGAGGTATTTCCATGGGTTTGCCTTGGTATCGTGTTCATACGGTTGTTTTGAATGATCCCGGTCGGTTACTTTCTGTCCATATAATGCATACAGCTTTAGTTGCTGGTTGGGCCGGTTCAATGGCTCTATACGAATTAGCGGTTTTTGACCCTTCTGATCCTGTTCTTGATCCGATGTGGAGACAGGGTATGTTTGTTATACCTTTCATGACTCGTTTAGGAATAACTAATTCATGGGGCGGTTGGAGTATTACAGGAGGGACTGTAACAAATCCGGGTATTTGGAGTTACGAAGGTGTGGCAGGGGCACATATTGTGTTTTCTGGTTTGTGTTTTTTGGCAGCTATTTGGCATTGGGTGTATTGGGACCTAGAAATATTCTGCGATGAACGTACAGGAAAACCCTCTTTGGATTTGCCAAAAATCTTTGGAATTCATTTATTTCTCTCAGGGATCGCTTGCTTCGGTTTTGGCGCATTTCATGTAACAGGTTTGTATGGTCCTGGGATATGGGTATCGGATCCTTATGGGCTAACTGGAAAAGTACAACCTGTAAACCCTGCGTGGGGCGCGGAAGGTTTTGATCCCTTTGTTCCTGGAGGAATAGCTTCTCATCATATTGCAGCGGGTACATTGGGCATATTAGCGGGCCTATTCCATCTTAGTGTCCGTCCGCCTCAACGTTTATACAAAGGATTACGTATGGGAAATATTGAAACCGTACTTTCCAGTAGTATCGCAGCTGTCTTTTTTGCAGCTTTCGTTGTTGCTGGAACTATGTGGTATGGTTCAGCAACTACCCCGATCGAATTATTTGGTCCTACTCGTTATCAGTGGGATCAGGGATATTTCCAGCAAGAAATATATCGAAGAGTTGGCGCTGGGTTAGCCGAAAATCTGAGTTTATCAGAAGCTTGGTCTAAAATTCCTGAAAAATTAGCTTTTTATGATTACATCGGTAATAATCCAGCAAAAGGGGGATTATTCAGAGCGGGATCAATGGACAATGGAGATGGAATAGCTGTTGGTTGGTTAGGACATCCCGTCTTTAGAGATAAAGAAGGACGCGAGCTTTTTGTACGTCGTATGCCTACTTTTTTTGAAACATTTCCGGTAGTTTTGGTAGACGGAGACGGAATTGTGAGAGCCGATGTTCCCTTTAGAAGGGCGGAATCAAAATATAGTGTCGAACAAGTGGGTGTAACTGTTGAGTTCTATGGTGGCGAACTCAATGGAGTCAGTTATAGTGATCCTGCTACTGTGAAAAAATATGCTAGACGTGCTCAATTAGGGGAAATTTTTGAATTGGATCGAGCTACTTTGAAATCTGATGGTGTTTTTCGTAGTAGTCCAAGGGGCTGGTTCACTTTTGGGCATGCTACGTTTGCTTTGCTCTTCTTTTTTGGACACATTTGGCATGGTGCTAGAACCTTGTTCCGAGATGTTTTTGCTGGTATTGATCCAGATTTGGACGCTCAAGTGGAATTTGGAACATTCCAAAAACTTGGGGATCCAACTACAAAGAGACAGGCAGTCTGATACAACATTGCTCTGGCCTACATTTTATGCTTTACATAAAGTAAAGTGCCGGATCCATTTTGAATTACCCCTTTTTTTTTATTTGACTCTTTTCCCTTTCTTTATCTTGGTAAATGATCGTATCCCAAATGAATAGGTGTGGAAGCTATAATTGTAAACCACGATCGAATCTATGGAAGCATTGGTTTATACATTTCTGTTAGTCTCTACTTTAGGGATAATTTTTTTCGCTATCTTTTTTCGAGAACCACCTAAGGTTCCAACTAAAAAATGAAATGATTTTTCATTATCTCAATTGAAGTAATGAGCCTCCCAATATGGGAGGCTCATTACTTCAATCAACTAGTCTCCGTGTTCCTCGAATGGATCTCTTAGTTGTTGAGAGGGTTGCCCAAAAGCGGTATATAAGGCATACCCAGTAAAACTTACAAGTAAACCAGATATGAAGATGGCGACTAGGGTTGCTGTTTCCATTATTAAATAATTTCAAGATCGCGGTGGATCTATAACTACAATAAGATCATTTATTTACAACTACAACAAAATAGTATACAAAGTCAACAGATCTCAACTAATGAATGAAATAGAATTTATGGCTACACAAACCGTTGAGGGCAGTTCTAGGTCTGGACCAAGACGAACTGTTGTAGGGGATTTATTGAAACCGTTGAATTCGGAATATGGTAAAGTAGCTCCGGGATGGGGGACTACTCCATTTATGGGGGTTGCAATGGCTTTATTTGCAATATTCTTATCTATTATTTTGGAAATTTATAATTCTTCCGTTTTATTGGATGGAATTTCAATGAATTAGATTTGATTTATAAGAATTATGAAGTCCTATTTTTTCGATAAAAAAAATTCTTAGAACTCGAATTTCTAGGACGTTTTGGTAGTTCGACCGTGAAATTCCTTTGTTTCGGTATTTCCGGAATATGAGTGTGTGACTTGTTATAATTGATCCTATTGATAATACAGAGAATAGATCTGTCATCTTGATAGAGATGATTCTACCTCGTCGGATATTTATATTTATTTAATATCTGGAGCACGGAAGGGGTATATAGAATATATCAAGAAAAGAAATATTTGAACTATGATTCATATTTATTCAGACCTCGTAACCAGACTAAAAAAAAAGAACAAAAACAAAAGAAGGGGGGATTGCCTAAATAAAACGCCTTTTCTTCCTTCAAAATCATGCACCTTGACTGAAGGACAACTTTTTCTCTGAATTTTGTTGAGTTGTTACATTTAGTCCAGTCATTGAATAAGTGATGGTCAAACGGTTCTTACTCAGAGAGTCTTTGAGCTTAATTTTTAACTTTGTTAAATCATCGGGGTTATAGTATGAATCTGAAGTTTTAATTGATTCATAGGGTCTCAACAAGAGAATTCCTATCAATAATAAAACAATAAATAAATAGTAAATTTGACTTATGCAAAAAAACTACACAAATAAACAAGATAGGGGAAAAGAAGACTCAAGAGGCCTATAACAATATAAAGAAAGACAAATGAGCCGACTTGATATTGGCATTATCATCGCAAAGAAAAGATTCCGGATTTTTATTTTTTCATATTTTTTGGACAGATATAATCAAGTATCTAATAAGTTTCCAATTTTATATTACATATCCGTTGAAATCAGTATTTGTGTGTTTCTGCTTGAGCCGTACGAGATGCAATTTTCATATACGGTTCTCAGAGGGGGGGGTCTCCTTGTTTTACCTATCTCAATAAAGTATATGATTGGTTTGAAGAACGTCTAGAGATTCAGGCGATTGCAGATGATATAACTAGTAAATATGTTCCTCCTCATGTCAACATATTTTATTGCTTAGGGGGAATCACACTCACTTGTTTTCTAGTACAAGTAGCTACGGGTTTTGCTATGACTTTTTACTATCGTCCAACCGTTACAGAGGCTTTTTCCTCTGTTCAATACATAATGACTGAGGTCAACTTTGGTTGGCTAATTCGATCAGTTCATCGATGGTCGGCAAGTATGATGGTTCTAATGATGATTTTGCACGTATTTCGTGTATATCTCACGGGTGGGTTTAAAAAACCCCGCGAATTAACTTGGGTTACGGGTGTAGTTCTGGGTGTATTGACTGCATCTTTTGGTGTAACTGGTTATTCCTTACCTTGGGACCAAATTGGTTATTGGGCAGTAAAAATTGTAACAGGTGTACCTGAAGCTATTCCTGTAATAGGATCGCCTTTGGTAGAATTATTGCGTGGAAGTGCTAGTGTAGGTCAATCCACTTTAACCCGTTTTTATAGTTTACACACTTTTGTATTGCCTCTTCTTACTTCCGTATTTATGTTAATGCATTTCCTAATGATACGTAAGCAGGGTATTTCAGGTCCTTTATAAGGATTTTTTATAAAAAAAAAATAAGACAGGTCGATTATAGATATTTATAATTGATTATATATTTATTATTTCGGAGAGGAACAATAGTATTTCATTGCCACAAATATGGATTATTGAAAAGAATAAGACATATTATTTGGATATTTCTCTTCAACCCCGAAGTATTTTTTATTTGATACTTTGATACAAATAGTTGAAGTGGATTCTCCGAAGAGAAAATGGATTATGGGAGTGTGTGACTTGAACTATTGATAGGGCCATGCGGATATATGATTTGATCCGCCACATTGGAAATCACAATTAAATGTGTCTCCGCATCCAATCAACACGTAAGTCTTCCTACGTATACGTAGCAGAGGATAGGCTGGTTTACTTAAGGAGAATTCTTTCTATGATTATACCTGAATCCATGTAATGCATGAACTGGCTCCGTAAGATCCCGTAGAATAAGTGATTCAGCATCATCCAAATGATGTTATATCTATTACATTTATTTATAGTATGGAACTGCATTCATTTCCTTTGCATTGACCGGATCTATGATACTATCGGGGTGAAATAGGGGATCTAAGGAAGAATAGAGGCTAGACTGTATTAGTAACAAGTAAATCCTTTGTATGTAAAAAGACTCGAGATATTGTGTGGATAGACACCAATTACAAGTCATGAGACAACCCAAAAAGCATTTGGTCATGATCCAATTTATAAGCCCACTTGGGTGTTGAGCATTTACTCGTAAGAACTGAATTCACAATGAATAGTTGGAACTCCGGAAAATAGAACCTTTCTTACATGGAGTCATTATATTCGTATGGATATAGATGAAATAGTTTTTTATATCGATCTATTTCTGTTATTCTTTTGATTTTTGTTTTGCTCGAGCCGGATGATGAAAAATTATCATGTCCGGTTCCCTCGGGGGATGAATACATAATAATTCACCTATCCCAATAACAAAGAAACCAGATTTGAATGATCCTGTATTAAGAGCTAAATTGGCAAAAGGAATGGGACATAATTATTACGGGGAACCCGCATGGCCCAATGACCTTTTATATATTTTTCCAGTAGTAATTCTAGGTACTATAGCATGTAACGTAGGCTTAGCGGTTCTAGAACCGTCAATGATCGGTGAACCGGCGGATCCTTTTGCAACCCCTTTGGAAATATTACCCGAATGGTACTTCTTTCCTGTATTTCAAATACTTCGTACAGTACCAAATAAGTTATTAGGTGTTCTTTTAATGGTTTCAGTACCATTAGGATTATTCACAGTACCTTTTTTGGAGAATGTCAATAAATTCCAAAATCCGTTTCGTCGTCCAGTAGCTACAACTGTTTTTTTGATCGGTACCGCAGTAGCACTTTGGTTAGGTATTGGGGCAACATTACCTATTGATAAATCTTTGACTTTAGGTCTTTTTTAAATTGATTCAATTGTAACATCATATGGGTATCTAGGGAATAGTTCCTTTAAAGTGAATTTTCCCTAGATACATTCAATTTTTGATTTTATTATGAATTAATTATGCAAATATATTATATGGATCGTGTTGAAAATCAAAAAACGATTTTTTCTTTTTTTCTTTATCTTTAGAAAAAAGATGAAATAATTGCAATGAATTTAAAATGAAAATTTATTTATTTTTAGGTAAATGAATTGCGAAACGCTTTTGTAGAATATTCAATATTTCTTTTACATCTTCTGGGCGAAAATATTCAATTTTCATAAGATCTTCTTGACTGTTACTCAAAAGGTCCAATAATGTATGTATATTGGACCTTTTGAGACAATTATAGGTTCTGGAAGGCAATTCTAATTGATCAATAAAAATATATTTCAATGCAATTCCTTTTTTATTTTTCTTTAGATTAGATAATCTATCATGAAAGGGAAAAAGGGGTAAAGTAAATTTGTTTTTATTTTCCTCCAAATTAGTGTTTTCCTCCTCTGCATGTAGAAAAGGAATAAATAAATCAATCAAATTACGAGAAGCCTCATAAAGTGCTTCTTTTGGAGTTAAACTCCCATTTGTCCATATTTCGAGAAAAAGGATCTCTTGTTTTTCATTCCCATTCCCATAGGAATAAATACTATGATTCACATTTCGAACAGGCATGGATACAGCATCTATAGGATAACTTCCATCTTGAGAGTGATTTGTGGATTTTATACGATATCCACGATCTCTCTTGATTTGTAATTCAATACGCAACTCAACGGGTTCTGTGAGGTTAGCTATATGTTGTGTAGTGTCAACTATTTCCACAGACGGCGGTGAGATGATATCTTGAGCAGTTACGCATTTTGGACCTTTGATGCAAATGAATGCGTCTCGAACTCCATACAAATTACTTCTCAATACAATTTCTTTCAAATTCATTAAAATTTCATGTACAGATTCTTCAATACCCGGTATCGTCGAATATTCATGTGGTACCTTCTCAAATTTTGCATGTGTGATACACGTACCCTCTATTTCTCCAAGTAAAACCCTTCGCATGGCAATACCTATTGTATCGGCTTGGCCTTTCATAAGTGGGGACAGAATGAAACGTCCATAATAAAGACGTTTACTGTCTACTCTTGATTCAACACACTTCCACTGTAGTGTTCGAGTGGATCCTGCTACTTCCTCTCGAACCATACTAATATATTATTATTTAGATTGGTGAATCATTTATTTCTCTTGAAATCTGTTCAATTCTTATTTTTATACACGCCTTTTTTTAGGGGGTCTACATCCATTGTGTGGCATAGGGGTTATATCGCGTACGAAACTTAATAGTATACCACTTCTACGAATAGCTCGTAATGCTGCATCTCTTCCGAGACCGGGGCCCTTTATCATAACTTCTGCTCGTTGCATACCCTGATCTACCACAGTACGAATAGCGTTTATTGCTGCAGCTTGAGCGGCAAAGGGTGTCCCCCTTCTTGTGCCTTTGAATCCAGAAGTACCGGCGGAGGACCAAGAAACCACCCGGCCTCGTACATCTGTAACAGTTACAATGGTATTATTGAAACTCGCTTGAACATGAATAACTCCTTTTGGTATTCTACGTCCATTTTTACGTGAACCAATACGTCCATTCCCACGTGAACCAATTCTTGGTATCGGTTTTGTCATATTTTATCATCTCATAAATATGAGTCAGAAATATACGGAGATATCCATTTCATGTTAAAAATCTTTGATCTTTTATTTATTTTTGACTTACATTAGTCCTTCCTTTAGCTTTAGAAAGTAAGTTCCTTTTAAGAAATATTATCCTTGTCTCTGTTTATGTTTCGGATTGGAACAAATCACTATAATACGCCCCCTCCTACGAATCAGTCGACATTTTTCACAAATTTTACGAACAGAAGCTCTTATTTTCATATTTATGATTCCCTATATTTTCTTTTTAATTCTGAATCTACTTCTTGAAACAAAAAAATCCCTTTAATTTTGGAACCCCAAATTCTATCCCCATGAGGAGGATGCTAAAAAAATACCTAATCGTTCGAATCCTTGTTGCGAAGTCTATAAATTATACGTCCTCTGGTTGAATCATAACGACTTACTTCGATTTTGACTCTATCCCCCGGTAGTATGCGTATAAAACTGCGTCGGATCCTCCCCGAAACATAACCTAGAATTAGATCCTCATTATCTAAACGGACCCGGAACATACCATTGGGAAGTGATTCAGTAATTAAACCTTCATGAATCAATTTTTGTTCTTTCATTCCGGGTGACCCCCCCTGGAAGTATCAACTAATGGAGGAGTAGTCATATAACTTACCTTTCCTTTCCTTTTCACGGGTAATAAGTTACAGATCAAATTAGGACGCCAGAAGGGGGGGATCAACATATATATATATGACACAACATTTCTCCCCCAATTCCTTTTAGTCGGGCTTCTCGATCTGTCATTATACCCTGAGAAGTGGAAAGAATTGCAATTCCCATTCCACCTAAAATCTTAGGAATTCGTTGATAGTTAGAATAAATTCGTAGACCGGGTCGGCTGATACGTTTTAAAATAGTTTTATGTATACCCTTCCTAGTCCTTTTATGTCGCAGGGTTGAAACCAAGAAATATTTGTTATTTTCCCGATGTTTTCTAACGTTTTCAATAAAACCCTCTTGTAGAAGTATTTTAACAATGTTTTCAGTTATATTGGTAGATGTTATTCGAACCGTTTCCTTTTTATCCATATCAGCATTTCTTATCGAGGTTATTATATCGGCAATAGTGTCTCTACCCATGATGAACTAGAATTATTGTTGTCCTCTAATTTTGATATAATCAACATGTTTTTTAGGAATTATTAAAAATATATACTTGAGATATAATCTACTAATTGATCTATTTTATATTGATCTATTTTCGATACACTACTATATCATAATTTTATCTAATTTATAATACCTCAGGGGCTAATGAGACTATTTTTGTGAAATTCAACTGTCTCAATTCTCGAGCAATCGCACCAAAAACCCGAGTCCCTTTTGGGTTTCCTTCTTGATCGATGACAACTGCTGCATTGTCATCATATCGTATTATCATACCGTTGTCACGTTTAAGTTCTTTACGTGTACGTACAATTACAGCTCTAATTACTTCTGATCTTTCTAGAGGCATATTAGGCACTGCTTCCTTGATTACAGCAACAATAACATCACCAATATGAGCATATTGACGATTACTAGCCCCTAAGATTCGAATACACATCAATTCTCTAGCCCCGCTGTTATCCGCTACATTCAAAAGGGTCTGAGGTTGAATCATATCATTATTTTTTTTTATCTGCTCTTTCAATGCAAAGAGTAAAGGAAAAAAAGAAATATTATGTGTCCAGAAATAAAAAAATCCCCTTTTTTCATCCCTAACATTCCTTTGGTTCTACATCCTTACTTATCGCGCAATAACAAATTGAGTTCGTATAGGCATTTTGCACGCAGCTATTGACATAGCTGCTTTAGCTACGGTTTCTGATACTCCAACCATTTCATAAAGTATTCGACCAGGTTTAACAACGGCTACCCAATATTCAGGGGACCCCTTACCGGAACCCATACGTGTTTCCGCTGGTCTTAGTGTAACGGGTTTGTCGGGAAATATGCGTACCCATATTTTTCCGCCGCGGCGTGCATATCGTGTCATTGCTCTTCGCCCGGCTTCTATTTGTCTAGCTGTGATCCAAGCGGGTTCAAGTGCCTGAAGAGCATATCTTCCGAAAGAAATATGATTGCCTCGAGAAGATATTCCTTTCATTCTTCCTCTATGTTGTTTACGGAATCTGGTTCTTTTGGGGTTATAGTTGATGGTTATTTCTCAATTCCATCTCTACTGCAGAACTGGACATGAGAGTTTCTTCTCATCCAGCTCCTCGCGAATAAAATAATGTAATAATATTACTATTACATATATATTTTTATATATATATTATATTTATATATATATATTATATTTTTAATTTTAATAAATAAAAATAATGAAAAAAAAATGTTAAAATCATGGGATTTATAAGAAGAAGTTATATTTATATTGTATATATATAATAACTAGTTAGACTATAGTTAGATGTCTATTTATAAATTTTTATTGTAATTAATTCTTCTTTATTTTTATTTTTTTCTTTATTTATTATTGAATCACGCAAAATTTTGTAATCTAGTAAATAAATAAGAGTTTCGCGGGCGAATATTGACTCTTTTCTGCTTCATTCGTAGAGGTCAACTCATACTATGACCACTCAGAATAAATTGGTTCCTGGTTCATTCCGCCATCCTTGCCAATGAATTATTAGGATTCGTTTTCAATAGAATCTTATGTAGTCATGGGTTCCGTCGTTCCTATAGCTTCTTCATTAATGGTTAGGCCTGAATTCTGCAATGGAGCCCCCAACTAAATTTGTTTCTGAGTCAATCCCCTCAGTTTCTATTAACTCGGGCTCTTTACTTTGTTTTATTATTTTATTATAAGTATTGATGCTTTATCACATTGCTTTTTCCGAGATTATTCATGGACCATACATATTGGAATTGTATTATAATAGCATTGATATTTTTCTTCTCTCTTTCTATCATCTTTCCATTTATCTACATCCCTTTATTTTTGTTTCATAATCTTTTAATTTATTTAATTTAATTGGATTTATCATAATCCCATTTTTTTATGGAATAAAATTTCAGTTGCTACAACTACATGATCGATACATCATATAGTGACTGTTTTGTGGGATGTCGACAATACGAAGCAATAAGTTAGTTTTTAGTTTCTATAGTTATTAGTCTATAGTTCTATAGTGCAAGTGCAGGGGTCCTTTTTTTTAATCCCAACTCTAACTAAAGAAAAAACCAACGAGTCACACACTAAGCATAGCAATTCTACCAATTGAAATGGTCGATCGAATTTTTATTTAACCCTATAGAAATAAAATTAGTATTTATTGTTCATTTTTGATTGAATGGGGGGGAAAAAGAATGAAAATTTTTTAATTTTTTTGTTCTATCACTAGATAGAATAACAAGACAAATAAAAAGGGGTTCATTATATTATTTTATTATTCCTCGTCTACAAATATCCAAATTTTGATGCCCAACACTCCATAGATAGTTCGAACTGTATAGGAACAATAATCAATTTTAGCACGAATGGTCTGTAGGGGAACTCTGCCCTCTCTAATCCATTCAACACGGGCAATTTCTTTCCCATCGATACGCCCTGCAATTTGTATTTGAATTCCTTTTGTATCCGTTTGCTCAGTTAATTCAATAGCTTTTTTCATTGCTTTTCGAAAGGAAACTCTATTTTTTAACTGTAAAGCTATATATTCCGCAAGAATATTAGGTTGCCCATAAGGTTTTTCAATTCTTGTGATAGCAATGTTGAGCCTTCGGTTCACAGAATTTAACTTTTTTTGTACATTTATCTGTAATTCTTCGATTCCTCGTGTTCGACTCTCTATTAATAAATTCGGGAATCCAATATAGATTATGACCTGGATTAAATCTATTCGTTTTTGAATTCCTATACGGGCAATTCCTTCGAAACCCGAGGATATTCTCATATTTTTTTGCACATAATTCTTGATACAGTCTCGTATTTTTTCATCCTCTTGGAGACCTGCGGAAAAGTTTTTTGGTTGTGCGAACCAAAAGGAATGATGGCTTTGAGTTGTACCAAGTCTGAAACCAAGTGGATTTATTTTTTGTCCCATATTTTTTATTATACTATCTTTTCATCCATATGTTATTTTTAAATATGAATCTAAATTTTTAATTTCTATAAAAATTATTTAGATTTATCCTTCAGTACAATTGTTATATGACATGTGGGTCTTTTTATTGGATAACTGCGCCCTCGAGCTCGGGGTCTTAACCTTTTCACAATGGGACCCCCATTGACTTCGGCTTTACTAATAAATAAATCAGCTTCGTTCAAACCCATATTATGACTAGCATTTGCTGCTGCAGAATAAACCAATTTTAAAATTGGATAAGAGGCTCGATAAGGCATGAGTTCCAGTATCATAAGTGTTTCTTCATAGGAACGCCCGCGAATTTGATCAATTACTCTTCGGGCTTTGAAAACAGACATATGTATATGTTGAGCTAAAACTTTGACTTCTGTGCCCGATCTATTCGAGTTCTTGTTTATCATAAGGTTAGTTACCCCCACCAATGGATGATGAGAAATTATTCTATTATTTTTGTTCTATAATTACTCTACTTAAATTACCATTATTCTACTTAATATAAATGGTTAATACTTAACTTCTTAACTTAATATATATATTCCGTATATTATTTAATTATATTATTTTATTAATTTATTATTAATTTACATTTTTTTTTTCTTTTTTATTACTTTAGAACTTTTGATTATATTTACTTATCATATTTGTTTATATTTGTACTCTTTTATATATATATTTTATATTTTTTATTTAATAGAAATTGAAATAAAAAAAGAATTAACGGCGAGATTTATTATCGTTTTTTGCATGTCTACCAAAAGTCCGAGTGGGTGCGAATTCTCCCAATTTATGACCTACCATACGGTCCGTTATATAAATGGGTAAATGCTCTTTTCCATTATGAATAGCAATTGTATGCCCGATCATTGTGGGTATAATGGTTGATGCTCTGGACCAAGTTACTATTATTTCTTTTTCCTCCTTCATATTGAGTTGTTCGATTTTTCCCAATAAATGATTAGCCACAAAAGGATTTTTTTTTAGTGAACGTGCCACAATTGATAACTCCTTTTTTTGTAAAAATATAAATATAATAAACAATTTCAAATTCCAAAAATTCTATTTTCAATATTCTTAATTCTTATTTACGGCGACGAAGAATAAAACTATCACTATATTTTTTCCTTTTCCTACTTCTTCTTCCAAGTGTAGGATAACCCCAAGGGGTCATAGGTTTTTTTCTACCAATTGGGGCTCTCCCTTCACCGCCCCCATGGGGATGGTCTACAGGGTTCATAACTACTCCTCTTACTACAGGACGTTTACCTAGCCAACACTTAGATCCGGCTCTACCCAAACTTTTTTGGTTCACCCCAACATTACCCACTTGTCCGACTGTTGCTAAGCAGTTTTTGGATATTAAACGGACCTCTCCAGACGGTAATCTTAATGTGGCCGATTTACCCTCTTTTGCAATCAGTTTCGCTACAGCACCTGCTGCTCTAGCTAATTGTCCACCCTTTCCAAGTGTGATTTCTATGTTATGTATGGCCGTGCCTAAGGGCATATCGGTTGAAGTGGATTCTTCTTTTTTATCAATAAAAACCCCTTCCCAAACTGTACAAGCTTCTTCCAAAGCATACGGCTTTCTAGATGTATATGATGATATCTAGACAGATAGATCTTATATGAATCGTATGATGAAGTACCATATGAGTGGATATATAGGAATCCAAATCTGCCGAATCGCTCATGTTATGATCTTCTACATCCTAGGTCTCCTCGTTCCGTCATCTGGCTTATGTTCTTCATGTAGCATTCAGACCGAATGACTCTATGAAATTACGTCGATACTTCCACTTACGGGTAACGTAGGAGACATCTCTATTTTTCCCCGGGGGATCCTTATACACTGCTTAGCTTTCAATTCGCCTCTGACCATCAAATTAAATGTGAATAACCCGTCTTCCTCTCTTTGAAACAAGGAGCGCTTCCGGTTCTGTCCGTGCTTCAAACAATTTTGTCTTCTCCATATTACCATATCTCTAGAGTCAATAATTTTCTATGAAGAACTACTGAACTCAATCACTTGCTGCCGTTACTCAACAGTTTTCTGTTGAGGTCTATCCCGTGGAGGTACTCCAATTGGATCAGTGATCGATTTCTAGGTTTCGTCGTAAACCTAATTGGTTACTTCCAATTACGTAAATCAATAGTTCAAACCGCACTCAAAGGTAGGGCATTTCCCATTGATATAGGAACTTCTGTACCAGAAACAATGGTATCTCCAATTATAGCCCCTCTGGGATGTAAAATATATCTCTTCTCACCATCCCCATAGTGTATGAGACAAATGTATGCATTTCGATTAGGGTCGTATTCTATGGTTACGATTCTACCAGATATGTCTTTTTCATTCCGTCGAAAATCGATTTTACGGTATAGACGCTTATGACCTCCCCCTCTATGCCTTGCGGTAATGATTCCTCTGGCATTACGACCTTTACCACAACGATGCTGTCCATAAATCAATTTATTTCGTGGATTGGATTTCCTGTCTACGGCTCCGTTGCGTGTGCTCGGGGTAGAAGTTTTGTATAAATGTATCGCCATGTTATTAAGTATTTTGCTTTAAGTTCTTTTCTCTATAAGAGGTGGAATAGAATAACCCGGTTGAAGCGTAATGATCATACGTCTGTAATTGGAATGCATTGTATGTCCCATAATAGGTCCCATTCTTCTACCCTTTCCGGGGAGTCGATGACTATTCATAGCTATTACCTTGACACCAAAGAAGAGTTCGACCCAATGCTTTATTTCTGTCCTAGTTGATCCTGATTCGACATTAGAAGTATATTGATTGTTCCCCAATAACCGAATACTTTTTTCTGTAAATACTGCATATTTGATTCCATCCATAAATCCATTTTCTTCCCTATAAGTTCCAGTATCGATAAGAATTCTAGTTCTTATTGTTCATATGTTATGGTATGAATATACCATACCAATTCGTTATGTATGGATGATGAGATTCCATTGATACAGAGCCAATTCCAATAGACTTATTGAACGTTCCCATTGGCGTGCATCCAGCAGGAATTGAACCTACGAATTTGCCAATTATGAGTTGGGCGCTTTAACCATTCAGCCATGGATGCTTAACAGGGATCATCGTACATCGTGAATAACCAAATTCCAATTGAAATGAAATCTTTAGGAGGAATCAATGAAAGAGGAATCAATGAAACGACATCAATTCAAACCCTGGATCTTCGAATTGAGAGAGATATTGAGAGAAATCAAGAATTCTCACTATTTCTTAGATTCATGGATCAAATTCGATTCAGTGGGATCTTTCACTCCCATTTTTTTCCACCAAGAACGTTTTATGAAACTCTTTGACCCCCGAATTTTAAGTATCCTACTTTCCCGCGATTCACAGGGTTCAATAAGCAATCCATATTTCACGATCAAAGGTGTAGTACTGCTTGTAGTAGCGGTCCTTATATCTCGTATTAACAATCGAAAGATGGTCGAAAGAAAAAATCTCTATTTGATGGGGCTTCTTCCTATACCTATGAATTCCATTGGACCCAGAAATGAGACATTGGAAGAATCTTTTTGGTCTTCCAATATCAATAGGTTGATTGTTTCGCTCCTGCATCTTCCAAAGGGGAAAAAGATTTCTGAGAGTTGTTTCATGGATCCGCAAGAGAGTACTTGGGTTCT